GGGAGAATTCATCCTGGAAGTGGGAGAACTGCTGAAACTACGTGAAACCCTGACAAGGGTTTATGTACAAAGAACGGGCAAACCCCTATGGGTTGTCTCCGAAGACATGGAAAGAGATGTTTTTATGTCAGCAACAGAGGCCCAAGCTTATGGAATTGTTGATCTTGTAGCGGTTGAATGACAATAGCCTGGATTGCGCATCAATTCGTGATTTGAAATTACCCCTGCCGAGTTTCATATTAATATATTATGACTTTTGTTTACTATTCTATTCAATAAAAGGAATTCATAATCATGCGGTTAGGATCGATCTAAACCAGTCCATTATGTATATGATTCAACATGCCAACGATTAAACAACTTATTAGAAATACAAGACAGCCAATTAGAAATGTTACAAAATCCCCCGCGCTTCGGGGATGCCCTCAGCGTCGAGGAACATGTACTAGGGTGTATGTGCGACTCGTTCAGATCATGAAGTAGAACAAAGGAAAGAGAGCCATGTTCGAATAGCAATGATCAAATAGGATAGAACGGAAAACGAACTACATTTCCTATCTAAAAATAAGAAAATGGAGCATATCCCTTTTATTGTGTATGAAATTTATGGTTTCTATTGGTGTAAATCCACTCACCTCAATTCAAGATGAGAAGCAATTCTCCATTGGTAGCAAATGGTTATCCATTAAGCGGAGGAAATCTTAGTTAATATAGACCCCTCTTGCAAGAACGGACTAACAGGGTCAGCTACCCAGCCAACCTTCATAATTAAATACCGTTACTGTATAGGTAGAGCTCGTTGTGAAAGACCTATTACTGGATAATTCATGGGTAGAGTCGAAGAATGTGAACTATACAAGTTAGCAATAACATTGATTAAATGAAGTAAAGGCTCCGGTGTATAGAGAAGACCTCACCGTTTAAAAATTAACCATAGAAACGATGGAATCCACTATTTCTTTATCATTGCTATTTTTTTTATTTTTAATACCTAGTATAGTACAATTTCGTATTTCGAGGCGAAACGCCTATAAAAAAGAAAAAATTGTGGTTGGGAAGGTTATAGTAGCCAAAGCCGTTGGAATTTTTAGTTTATACATTGGAAAAATCCGTTTTGTTATTAATATACTAGGAAAGGGGCAAAAGAATAACTGAAAGAAAGGAAATCTATTAGTTATTCGTGAAAGTTTCATTTATTCAATGACCAGAATTAGACGGGGATATATCGCTCGGAGACGTAGAACAAAAATTCGTTTATTTGCATCAAGCTTTCGGGGGGCTCATTCAAGACTTACTCGAACTATTACTCAACAAAAAATAAGAGCTTTGGTTTCGGCTCATCGGGATAGGGATAAGCAAAAAATAAATTTTCGTCGTTTGTGGATCACTCGAATAAATGCAGCAATTCGTGAAAGGGGGGTATGCTATAGTTATAGTAGATTAATAAACGGTCTGTACAAGAGACAGTTGCTTCTTAATCGTAAAATACTTGCACAAATAGCTATATCAAATAGGAATTGTCTTTATATGATTTCCAATGAGATCATAAAAGAAGGAGGTTGGAAAGAATCCACCGGTTAAACGGAGTTGCCCGGAGAATGAACTCCGGGAAGGTCGAATAAAAATGAATAGAATATGAGAAAATATGAGAAAGTAGTCAAAATAAATATGAATCAACAAGTTAAATAAAAAAATTTATTCTTCCCAGATTATTTTTTGTTTTCTTACGACACGAGAATTCAATCCGGATTCTTGGATTTTTCCAACAAAATATCAATCCCCGTTTGAGTTCGGATGGGAATTCGAATTCAAGTGAAGAAAGAGTAAACCTATCTTTTTCTGGCTCTAAGACTAGGAGTTCTAGTGGTCGACTCGGTTCTTTCAAATTGTTTCTCATTATTAAGAAAAGGTAACAAAGATAAAATACGAGCTTGTTTTATAGCAATAGTAATTAATCGTTGTTGTTTCAAGGTCAATCTATTCACTCGTCTAGATAATATTTTTCCCTGTTCACTAATAAATCGACTAATTAAACTCATGTTTTTATAATCAATTCGATCCCCCGATTGGATCGGGGGCAAACGCCTACGAAAAGATCGCTTGGATTTAAGAAAAGTTCGCTTGGATTTATCCATGGTTTGGTTAGTTTATTTCTTATCCCTAAAATCCTATTTCAGCCGTATCTCTAATTAGAATAAAAAAATAGGATTTGGTTTGTTTATAATTATCTTTAACTATGTTAAATATGTTATATATATAATGTCATTTTTTCCTTTTCCTTGTAAGATAGATAAGGGCGCAGGTGCTCGGTTCGATCTATTTCTTTACCTCCCCGTGAATCGTATGTTTGTAACAATATGGACAGAATTTTCGCAACTCCAATCGATTAGGCGTATTGTGCCGGTTCTTTTGAGTAATATATCTGGAAATGCCCGTTGATGCTTTATTAACATTAACACCGTTTCGAACACAAGCGGTACATTCCAAAAGAACCGGTATTCGCACATCTTTACCCTTGGCCATGAACCTCCTTTGGATTTTTCATTTACTCAACTCTTCCTCTTTCAATCCGAAACGAAAAAGAAGAAAGGAAGGAAAAAACAAAATAGAATTTGTAACTTACTATCCTCTTATGCAAGATTTCACTACAATCAATATAGCAAATAAAATAGAAAGATTTCTAAACTAGATTTCAAATCACAGTAAAGTATTTCATATAAGTATCTTATATAATACTCTTTCCCTAGAATCACAGTTTCTATTCTACTTCCATAGAAATTGAATACATAGTTCATATTAATTTAATTCCAACCTGAACCCGAGTCTCGCAGCTGTTGAATGCACTTTTATTCTTTCTCTTTCCTCCCTTATTCTAAAATTTGAAAAAGGGAAAAAAGAGAAAAGAAGGGGGGCTGGTATTTAATTGTATCTCTAATCTTCTTTATTCCTTCCCACGTCAATAACTAGAATGAAAAAAAGGGGAACGTCAACGCATCCGGGAAAAAACGATTAATCTCTATCAATAAACCTGCCAAAGAACCGAACCATAGAGTACTTAGTACCGGTGCTACGGAAAGATATGTTTTTAGATCTCGCATTGAAAAACCTCCTTCATTTTATTGTAATACATAAACATATTGAAATGTACAATCATCCAGTAAATAAGATTGACTTTTTGTTAAATACAGAAAAAACGTCCTTTCTCCCCCAATATTCCCCCAAAAGACTCATTTATTTTTCCTAGGGGTTCCATTCCATTTTTCATATAGATAGAAGTATTTTACTATTATTATATGTTAACTGAGACCAAAAAGACGAAATGGACATATAAATTCTAGATTTTAATAGAGGAGATAACGATGTGGAAAACAAGACAAGAATTATCTACAATGACACTGTAGACCAATGGAAGGGATGTAGCGCAGCTTGGTAGCGCGTTTGTTTTGGGTACAAAATGTCACGGGTTCAAATCCTGTCATCCCTACCTATTACTGCTCAAAGGAGCAGTAACGAGGGATTTTTTGAGATCAATTCACATTGGACATATCATATAGAATCTTTCATTGTTATGATACTATTATAGTGTATGCATACAAGATGTATTGGGGCCAATCTTTTTCTTTACAGTCTTATCTTTTATGATAAGAAAGCGCTCTTAGTTCAGTTCGGTAGAACGTGGGTCTCCAAAACCCGATGTCGTAGGTTCAAATCCTACAGAGCGTGATTCGGATCTTCTTCGATCGAATTCGGTTGAAGCACTAACTGGAACGGCAATCTGAATTTGACCTCCTGGATATTAAAGAAAGGAGGAGGTCAATCAAAAAAAGAGATGTTAATTAATCTAATCAAAGGTCCAACTGATCGCCACGCCTGTATTGTAAATATGCAGTTACAAATAATCCAGCCAAAGTAATAGGAATTAGACCTAACACGATTCCAAATAGGAAAACTTCAATCATTTCAATTTGTTTGAAAGGAGAAAAAAAGAGGTAATATCTATACCTAAATATTAATCTGAATTACCATGAATCTCAATGACCAAGAATTGGCAATGGACACGGTAAGTAACTATAAATACACATAAGTTCGCGGAAAGATTTCCTTTTATGAATTGTGCAATGAATTTTAAATCAGTCGTATCTTGCTCAGACCAATAAATAGAGCTGAGGTTATAGTTAAAGCCGTCAGTAGAAAACCGAAATAACTAGTTATGGTAGGCATGAAGGAGCTAAATGAAATATGTTCTTTTTATACATATGTTTATAAAAAAGCACTTACCTGAGTTTCCTTTTTTGCAAAATAGGAGATAAAAAAAATACCAATTGAAAGAATAAGTCCAATTGAAAGGTTTTGATTGATCTATCATTATAGACAGCACTAACAAGGAGAAAGTCACAACTGTATAAAAAGAAATGGATTCATCATCTGTAACATCTACCCATACCGCCAATCAGCGAATTCATTCTTGGATAATTTTTCAACTCAACTTAGAAACGAATAATAAGAACTGGGTCATTTAATTTCGTTTGAAAATGAAAGTCTTTTCGAATCATTATGGAATGAAATTATTAAAGTATTCCTCTTTTTATCATTTCTTTTTTTTTTTTTATCGAAGAAATTTTATATTTTAGAGCGAACAGTAATCTTATAAAACTTTTACTTTGATTTTAACTAATTAGATTCCGTAATAGGTTCACTTAGATAATATCTTGAATGAATGAGAACAAAAAGTTATCACATGATCACTCGAAAAAAAATAGGTGTTTTGGTTCAACTATATTCTAAGACTAGTCATTTCTATTCTATTTTGCTTTAGAAGTTCTATTTTGTATCTTTCCAAAAATCTGCATTTTTTAGTTAGGTCAAGAAAGAACCTTCCGATTTCGATCTAATACAACAATGCATGCATCACTATTAGTGATTTCAATTATTTCATTCTTTGTTCTTTTTCGTTTATCGAATAAAATTTTCTATTCTTACTTGTTACTGGACGATTAACC